ATAATAATGAAAAGAGGTAAAAGTCGAGCTACAAGGAAAATTCCCGCGGCTACCATAGTAGCGGCATGGATAAGAGCCGAAATAGGAGTCGGCCCTTCCATCGCATCTGGTAACCATACATGAAGGGGGAATTGTGCAGATTTCGAAACGGCACCAGAAAAGAATAAAACAGCGCACCACGTAACAAATAAAAAATTTAACTCATTATGAAAAATCAAGTTATTGACTATTTGAAATAAATCCCGAAATTCAAAACTCCCTGTTATCCAATAAAAACCCAAAATTCCCAATAATAAACCAAAATCCCCAACACGATTAGTTACAAACGCTTTTTGACAAGCATTTGCTGCAACAGGACGTGTGAACCAAAATCCTATTAATAGATATGAACACATTCCTACTAATTCCCAAAAAATATAAATTTGTATCAAATTGGAACTAGTAACTAATCCCAACATGGCAGTACTGAAAAAACTCATATAAGCAAAAAATCTCAAATATCCACGATCATGAAACATATAATTATCACTATAAATGAGAACCAAAATTCCAACAGTAGTGATTAATATTGACATAATAGAAGTAAGCGGATCGATTAAGTAGCCAAATTCTAAAGAAAAATCATTATTGAGAATCCAAGCCCAGACATATTGATAGGTAGCACGGCTATTTAGTTGCTGAATCGAGAAATTGATCGAAAAAATCATGACTATACTTAATACTAAAACACTTTGAAAAGCCCACATACGGCGAAGACTTTTTGTTGCCGACGGAAAAAGAAGAAGTCCCACCCCGATTAATATAGGAACTGAAAGTGGAAGGAAAGGTATTATCCATGCATATTGATATGTTTGTTCCATAAAAAAAGTTTTTTAGTCTGAATTAATTGCTTCCGATTAACTGGACCCCACCCCTTTCAAATCAAAAGGGATCAATAAAAAAATCAAAATATGCACTAACTTAAAAAAAAATTAACGTAAATAAAAATTTAGCATTTGATACTCGTACTTATTCTGTATCTGGGTTTTTCGAAATAGTTCAAATATTCAACTCAAGAAGTTAGGCGTGGTCAAATAATATGACCAAGTTCCGTAAAAAAGAAAATACTTCTTTATTTTAAATATATTTGTATTTTGAAAATATACAAATTTAGGAATAGATCAAAAAAAAAATAGAAATTTTTCTACCAATGGTTTTTTGTATAGCAAGCATCAGGAATTACACTCAAAAGTACTTGATTCTGATATAAATCGTGGAATTCACTAATGTCATCGGCTTAATGACTCGTCGTTTTTTTTAGTTAGTTTATTTCAACTTATTAACTAATTCCTTATGAGATTGATTATGATTCTTTTTTTATAAACAAAAAAAAGATTTTTGTTATTAGAAACCGTTAGAATATCTGAGTGTATATATAAAACTTAATGGTTTATTTGAAACTTGATTTTTTATTAATTGAGAAAATTTTCTTTAGTGAGAAAGGATAAAAAGATGTATCCGGTAACAGAACAGATAAATTACTAATCTCATTCGAATTTCAAAATTTTTAGACGGATTCGTTGGACTAGTTACTCGAAGAAAGATTCCATTTGGTATTAGATAAAAGTTGTCTTTTGAAATACTTCCTTCGATTTTATTACATGGAAATGCAGTGTCGAATGACAAAAAGCGCTGGAGATAGGTCTTTTAGATTCTTTTTTTTAGTTCCACGAATTTTATTTATATATCATAGCTGATTATAGAAATATCTGAGAAAAACGAAAAAAAAAGTACTACTAATCCATACAACTTATTTGTTCTTAGAAGCCTTCTAGAGTATAAAAAACCTTTTTGAACAAAAAAATTTGTTAGGAATCTTGTAGACAAGTTTCATATATTTAGATTTATTTGTGATGATACGGACTAAAAGAATAACTAGATAATGAATAGTAATTAAGGATTCTTTTGAACAATAGATGTCTTTCACATCCAACTATAACAATGAGTAACCTCTTCATTTTGAAATGGCAGTTCCAAAAAAACGCACTTCTAGATCAAAAAAGCGTATTCGTCAAAATATTTGGAAAAGGAAGGGATATTCATCGGCGTTAAAAGCTTTGTCATTAGGAAAATCTCTTTCTACCGGCAAATCAAAAAGTTTTTTTATGCGACGAGCAAATAAGTCCTAAAATGTTGTAAGAATCGGAATCTATTTGACGTTAAAATTGGCTCATTTCAGTCTTACTATCAAATTCTCAATTACAACTCTCTATTAGTTTGAACTAATCAATATGAAATAGACTCCGTTTTGTGATGTTCATATGTAAAAATGGAACATTAAGAATTTGAAAATTTCGCAAATTCTAAGAAAAAATACAAAAAGAAAAAACAAGGTTTTACCTTTTTTTAGGACTCTATTTTTCATTTTGTTGGTGGGGAGTCTTATTTTCCCCATCGACCTTTTTGTTATAATTCAAATGCTAATAATATGTTTTCTTTATCTATATATCTAAAGAATATCGAGAGAGGATCAGAAATAAGATCTTTAGTTTAAATTAACGAGAGAAACTCATTGATTCAATTTTGAAAACTTGTATAACTTTCTGACTTCGTCTTTCTCGGAATGACTATAGAGTTCTCAGATATTTTTTGATTTCAGCCCAACCAATAAAAGACGAAAACTCTCGGGATATTATATACAAAAAATGTCTTACTTTGGAAAAATCCAAAAAGGGTTTCTTTTATGTTCCGCGAGAAAATGCATTTTGTTGTTTTAAATTTCTGAAATAAGTTAAATGGGAACTAATTGTTATGAATTTGAGTTGTTATTCAAAAAATTTTTCAGTGAAGTGACACTGTCAATCTTGACGATTCAATATAAATAGCCTATTATGGGTTCGAACAAGCCGCTATGGTGAAATCGGTAGACACGCTGCTCTTAGGAAGCAGTGCTAGAGCATCTCGGTTCGAGTCCGAGTGGCGGCATGCCGTCTTCGAAACACCAGACAATAGATCTTATAATGAAAAATGAATTCAATTCCCGCTTTTCATTTATACTTAAATTAAGGGATTACTCTTTTTTTTTTATGATATTTTCAACCTTGGAGCATATATTAAATCATATTTCCTTTTCAATTGTTTCAATTGTCATTTCAATTTGGTTGATCAACCTATTGGTCACTGAACTCATAAAACCATATGAGTTATCAGAAAAGGGCATGATACCGACCTTTTTGTGTTTAACAGGATTATTAGTGACTCGTTGGATTTATTCCGGGCATTTTCCACTAAGTGATTTATACGAATCATTAATTTTTCTTTCGTGGAGTTTCTCCCTTATTCATATAGTCGCCTATTTCAAAAAAAATAAAAATCTAAGCGCAATAACCGCCTCGAGTACTATTTTTACCCAAGGCTTTGCTACTTCAAGTCTTTTAAGTGAAATACAGAAACCTGCAATATTAGTCCCTGCGCTCCAATCTGAGTGGTTAATAATGCACGTAAGTATGATGATATTGAGCTATGCCGCTCTTCTGTGTGGATCATTATTATCCGCTGCACTTCTAGTCTTTACATTTCGAAAGAAAAGTAATCGGTTTTTAAAATCATTTTCATTTGACAAAGTCCAATATAACTATGACAGAAGTACTATTTTAAGAAATACTTCTTTTTTTTCTGGTAAGAATTATTACAAGAGCCAATTAATTCAACTATTGTATTTTTGGAGTTATCGTGTGATTAGTCTAGGATTTCTTTTTTTAACTACGGGTATTATTTCAGGAGCAGTCTGGGCGAATGAAGCGTGGGGATCATATTGGAGTTGGGACCCAAAAGAAATTTGGGCCTTTATTACTTGGATGATATTCGCTATTTATTTACATATTCGAACAAATAAGAATTTCCCGAGTGAAATTTCCGCGCTGGTGGCGGCTCTAGGTTTTCTGATAATTTGGATATGCTATTTTGGAGTTAATCTATTAGGAATAGGGCTACATAGTTATGGTTCATTTACATTACCGTCTAGCTAAGGAAGCTTCTTACGAATACAAACTAACTCGAGCTGTCTATAAAAAACTTTGTAACGAACTGCGTGAATCCAGTACCAATAGTGTAGTGATTCGCGCGGTTCTCGCAAAGACCGCGCATATCGGGTTAAAATGAAAATTCATTTTTTCACTTTATTTAAAAGATTAAAAGAATAGAAAAAAAAGCATTCTTTTGTCTATTGTCTATTCTACAACAAGTTTTAAAAAATTATCTAAATTTTTCTTTAGGAAAAATCTCTATAAAAAACTAGATAAAAGAACTTCAACCTTCTCAACTGAGAGTGACAGAACAAAATCCGGGTAGATTCCAATCCCTATTATGGGTAGAAAGATAGCGATTGAAACAAACAACTCGCGCGGTCCAAAATCAAAAAGATAAGAAGTAGGGGCATTAAATAACTTGGATCCATAGAACATCTGGCGTGACATAGATAATGAATAAATAGGCGTTAATATCATTCCAATTGCTATTACAAAAGTCAGTAGAATTTTTGGCATGAAAAGATATTTTTGACTGGTAATTAGTCCCCACAATACGATTAATTCTGCAACAAAACCACTCATACCTGGTAATGCGAGGGAGCCCATAGAAAAGCTACTAAACAGCGTAAATATTTTTGGCATTGGGATAGCTACGCCGCCCATTTCGTCGAGATAAACAAGACGTATTCTATCATAACTTGTTCCTGCCAAGAAAAAAAAGGCCGCCCCAATAAATCCGTGAGAAATGATTTGTAAAATGGCTCCATTGAGTCCTGCGTCGGTTATAGAACCAATTCCTATAAGTATCAAACCCATATGCGATACAGAAGAATAGGCTATTCTTTTTTTTAAATTACGTTGGCCGGAAGAAGTTAAAGCTGCATAGATTATTTGTATCGTGCCTATTATCATCAACCAGGGAGAAAAAATAGAATGAGCATGAGGTAATAATTCCATATTAATCCGAATCAATCCATATGCTCCCATTTTTAA